CCTATCCTTCTTATTTTCCGCAAGGTAACTATCTCGATTTCCTATCGAAATTTATATAGAATCTTTGAAAAAGGCCTTCCTTCATAAACATAAGAAAGAAAAGACTTGCTATCTTTGGGATCTGATCCTACACCGCCGCTCAATACCTTAGTCTTAGTGGATCAACTCTATTACATAAGTTAATTCCTAACTTTTATCTATTTTAGATAGAGGCATAAGTAAGCAGTTCTTTTCTTAATGTATTGGCCCAAAACCTCATTAATTGATCTTTACGGTGCTTCTTCACTATCAATTAGATCTTTCTTTTTTTATCCATAGACATAGAAAAAAGTATCTAGGCATAATTTCTTTTTTCATATTTTGATTAATATGACGAAGTTTCTTTCTTTGCTACAGCTCAAAGAAATCATCGTTTTGTACGATGCATTTGTAGCGAGCCTTTTTTAGCATTTACTAGCCGATTTTTTTTCTTATTTTTTCTTTCTATAGTGGAGATAGACGCACGTAATGACAGATCACTGCCATATTATTAAAAGCTTGTGGTAAGAATGGGTTTCGTTCTAGTGCTCTAAAATAATATTCTAAAGCTTTCGTATGTTCTCCATTACTTGTGTGAATAAGACCTATATTATAGAGTATATAACTTCGATCGTAGGGATCGATTTCTAGTCGCATAGCTTCATAATAATTCTGTAAAGCTTCTGCATAATTTCCTTCGGATTGAGCTGACATACGTTACGGTCGTTATTCAATTCAAAGAATCTCCGTTCCAGAACCGTACGTGAAATTTTCACCTCATACGGCTCCTCCCTTAATATATATAATGAGAATTTTTTTTTTTGATTATTCCATGTATTTTAATTCTCATTATAAACTGAGTGGGGCTAGTGTTTTTACAAAAAATCTCTAGCCAACCTTCTTGCGCAAGAGCGTTTACTCGAATCGAATGTCTTGATACTAAATAGAAAGGATAACTCCAACAATTTCTTTGTCCTCAACGCCTACTAATTTCCAGAAAATAGTCACTTCAACAGTCTTCGATGGTTATATGGGTATCCAAAGTACGAACGAGATGGATGTTTGTTGTCCCAACCATTCTTGTTAGTCCCAATCAAAGAAAAGGGAATAGGTAAGTCATTTTTAACAAAGCTTTTGTGTTGTTGATTGCTAGGTGTAGTGCGTCTTCCCCTATGCCGCCTGTTAGTACTATATTATATTACTAGGAAGTAGGATTGACCTGTAATACAAAACACAAAGGTGTAACCTTTCGCTCAATACTAAAATTCAAAACTGAAACATAGTATCTGAGGTTGCATCAATCGGGGATACACGACAGAAGGAATTGTTCTATTTCTAAACTTCACCTTCAGCAAGCGTAGGTTTATTTTATTTCTATAATTTAGAATATGGAAAAAGAATATTTGTTCTTTCTATCCCGAATCATATGCCTTTCTCCTAAAACTATAAGCAGTAAAAGGAAACTGAATAATAAAGAGAATCAAATCACACCATCTCGGTAATAAGTAAATGCCTCCTTTTCCCCTGAGGTTGTCGGAATTATTCGTAATAAAATATTGGCCACAATTGAAAAGGTCTTATCAATAAAATTTCCATTTATCCTCGATCTAGGCATAGGTATCAATCCATTCGAAAATTCTTCTCATTACCCCGTGCGGGAAAACGATTACACAAAAAAAGGATTTGTACCGTACGAAATAACATAAAAACAGATTCATTTCCAAACAAAAAAATTGCAATAAAGATACAAATTATCTACTACTACTTAAATTAAAACTTATATTTTTTATTTATTCCAATTATTCCAAATACCCATTTAAGTACTACGAGGAAATCTTTTTTAGAAAAAAGATTCTATTACTATTCTATTTTTGTTTGGATAGGTACGACTCCGACCAACCCAAACCCACCAATACTCGAAACTAATAGTATAATGAACAGTAATAGAAGTAGAAGAATTAATGGCTCGCTATTTCTTCGGTTTCTGAGTCATAATCGTTGTGTAGGAGAGATGGCCGAGTGGTTCAAGGCGTAGCATTGGAACTGCTATGTAGGCTTTTGTTTACCGAGGGTTCGAATCCCTCTCTTTCCGTACTTTCGCCTAATTAAATCCGCCAACATTCCTAACTGTAACAAATCAAATAACAAGAAATATTCTGAGATTAAAACAAAAGAGTTAGATCATTTTGTTTTTCTTCTATTTCGAATTTTTATGATACGTAAACGACTGGAAAGATATGAGTGAAATTTTTTTGTCAATCTATAAGACATGAATAGAACAATCCGAACTGGGATCGAATATATGAGTGGGCTAAAATCTGGATCAAACCCCTAATTTGGAACCTTAAGTCATTTTACTTTGGCGAAAGAAAGGGGTCAAATTGTCTAAACCCTTTGTTTTTTACTTTCTTTCGGACTAAGTCTGACGAGAATAATATTCTACCACTAGCAATTCATTTATTTTCAAACCGACCCACTTACTATCTATTATTTGATTAACTAATCCTTTATATGGGGATGGGTGAAGAGTCAAATGTTTGGGCAATTCCTCACGAGGGGATGAATCAAGATAATTTTGGATTAGAGCTTTGGATTTTTGTTCATCCCTCGACATAATAGTATCTTGGGGTTTGCAACGATAACTTGGTATATCGACGATACGGCCATTAACTAAAATATGTCTATGGTTAACTAATTGACGGGCTCCGGGAATAGTCAGAGCCATACCCAATCGAAAAATTATATTATCCAAACGCATTTCAAGTAATTGTAGTAAAACCTGACCTGTTGACCCTTTGGCTTTTCTGGCGATACGAACGTATTTAAGTAATTGTCGTTCTGTGATACCATAATGAAAACGCAATTTTTGTTTTTCTTCTAGACGAATACGATATTCAGATCTTTTCCCGGAACGTGATTGGTTTCTAAGATCACTTCCAGCTCTAGGCCGTTTATTAGTTAGTCCAGGTAAAGCCCCTAGACGGCGTATTTTTTTGAAACGAGGCCCTCGGTAACGCGACATAAAGACTCCTTTATCTTTATTTATTTTTTTCTTTATAAATATATAAATATTTATTTATTTATATTCCATTTTACAAAAAAACTAAATTAAAACTGAACTAAATGATAAATGAAACGAAATCCTATGAAGTATTGTATTACAATGAATAATACAATGGATTATATCTACATCATATACGAACCCTTTAATTTCTATTAATTTCTATATTATATATTTTGTATTAAAATAAGTAAAAAAAAAAAACAAAAAGCAAATAGTTCAATCTCGGCCGAACAAATCAGGAAAAAACTCGTTCTTTTTATTCCTAGTTGGAAGTTTCTACGACATAATAGATCGTTTTGAAGAAAATAAATCTTCTTCTTTTCTTTGTTCTCCGATTTCAAAAATATAGATAAAATAAAAAGATTGAACAAATAAAAATCGAAAAAGCCGGCTATCGGAATCGAACCGATGACCATCGCATTACAAATGCGATGCTCTAACCTCTGAGCTAAGCGGGCTTACAGAACTTTGACATACATTTCGAATTGATTTTAGTTTAAGCTTACTTATTCTTTTATGATAGAAATTTCAACGAAATCTTTCCAATCAAATAAATATTGAATTTAGTTTATTTCTTTATATGGATAATTAGAATATGTATATTCTAATTCTATTTTTAGTAGATTCAAATGCATTTCAAATAAAAAAAGTGCATTATGCAAATTTTCATTCTATCTATAACTATAACTATAATAACTATCTATTTTTTAGAATTATAGAGGTCTCCCTTAAAAAAAACTGAAAATAAAAAAAAAATTAGAATGCATAAAGATGAACTCCGGATCATAATAACATAATAAGAAAATCTTCATCTTTTGTTCATAGTCTATGACGAAAAACAAAGAATCGACCCTTTGAGTATTGAAAATTGAGTGGTAAAATCAACGGGGAGAAAGATATATATGGTATATATCCATACATATTGAATTGTAGCTACAGAAATGATAGAATCATTTCTGATTAGACCAAATTAAATTCAACTATAGACGTCCGACAGAGATGAAAGAATAAAAGGGAAGGTCCTTACACGGAGATCCTAATCTTAAAACAAAACACAAAAGGGGATATGGCGAAATCGGTAGACGCTACGGACTTAATTGGCTTGAGCCTTAGTATGGAGACTTACTAAGTGAAAACTTTCAAATTCAGAGAAACCCTGGAATGAATAAAAATGGGTAATCCTGAGCCAACTTCTTTTTTTCAAAAGCAAAAAAAGGATAGGTGCAGAGACTCAAAGGAAGCCGTTCTAACAAAAGAGGTTGGTTGGTTTGACTGTGTTATTCTAAGAATTCTTTTGTCAAAACTCCATCCAATCCAAAAAGGGTGAACAATATACTATGTCAAATGATTAACGACATCCCGAATCTATTTTGTATTTTTTTTCTAATTTTTGGATATTTTTTATTATTTCGATATTTACTATTTAATAGAGAAGATGAAATTCTCGCTAAATAAAAATTGAGAATATGAAATGAAAATATCTATATTTTATGAATTGGAAAAAAGGGACGAATTTTTGTGAATCTATTTCAAGTTGAAAAAAGAATCCAATATTCATTCATCAAATCATTCACCCCCGAGAATAAAGATAGAGTCCCATTCTACATGTCAATAAATACTGACAAGAATGAAATTTATAGTAAGAGGAAAATCCGTCGACTTTAAAAATCGTGAGGGTTCAAGTCCCTCTATCCCCAAAATATTTTTTTTACTTCCTAACTAGTTATCTTTTTTTTATTAACACTTTGAAGGAGCTTATATCCCACCCTTTTTTCTTTTCAAAAAGGATCTGTACGGAAATGTTTTTCTCTTATCACAAGCTTTGTGATTTCTATATATGATAGACGTACAAATGAATATTTTTGAACAAGGAGGATTCAGTTGGGTGATTCATAATTCATATTCTTACTCGTACTAA